GAAGGCGTGCTCTTATAAAAAACTTGGAATGAAGAAAGATTCCATTCCAAGTTTTTTACATGGTATCAGAGCAATAGATCCTTAGCTCTGAGAAACCCTAGCACTGGCGTGTGGATCGTGGAGCATATGCATCACACGTAAGATCCGCCTTGAAGTTTTGTCTTTCTCCTCTTACATTACTTTTTTATTTTTTGCCCTAAAACATCGCTTTTCTTCCTCCCGGGTCGTTTTTTGCCTCCGGCTCTCTATTTTAGATTCAAAACTCAGTGTTTTGAATCTAAAAAAAAGAATGATTGGCGGGACGCCACAACTGTTTTTACAGCAGCGTTTTTTTCTTGTTATCAGCAGTCCTGCGTTATTTTCCCTCTATTTCTAACCACACGGAACTCTTTTCCTTTTGTTTCTGCTTGCAAATCCTAACTTTGCCCAGTTATTCTATGGGTTAACAGCATATACACTTGCTGTTATATAGCATTTCTTATTCTCGATTAGCAGCACCTAACAGTCACGTTTTGACGGTTTTCCTCTCATTAACAGCAGCAAACAATCAAGTTTTTACTTCGCTCGTTAACAGCACCCTCTTTTGCTTTCCTCTTCTTTGCTTGCTCTTGGTGCTCTGTCTTCCGAAGTTCTTATACTCCTTTTTCGTCTTGTTTGTTCGCATGCACACCTGTTGTTTGTTCTATTAACAGCATACATACGAAGCGGTTTTTTTCTGTTCGTTCTTGGTAGTTCTAGTGTTTTGCTCCATGACATCTCATGGCAGCAGAGGGTACTTCACAAAAATCATGTTTCACTCAAAATCCCTCTCTAATCACCGCAAATTCAGTGTTCGGTTTCTCGTTATATCAACCTAGGCCTGCTCTTCCTCATCGCTTAAATGGAAACCATTTTTTGCAATGGTCTCAGGCAGTTCAGTTGTTCCTGGGAGGAAAGAAGAAAACGGCACTTTCAGAGAGGGTCAATTTTTGAACGCGCTCAAACACTGATGAAAGGTGATTGGAAAGCTAACAACGATCTTGTTAGCTCTTGGCTGTTAAATTCCATGGAGTCTGACGTTAACGCCAGCCTATTTTTTATTAAGTCTGCACCTTTCATTTGGGAACATGTCAATCGATTGTATTCCCGCGGCTTTGCTTCTAGGATCTATCAAATCAAGCAGTAGATATCCTCAGCCAGACAGGAAGAGCATAAATGCATGAAATTAAATATTATTATACGTCTTGGGCCGAGCTTGAATCATACCAACCACTTCCACTATGCACATGTGGCGCACATGACACGCTTGCCACTCAAATGGAACAAGACAAACCTTGGCTGGCATGAAAGAAGGCAGGAATACGAGCTGATCAAAGTCCAGATCCTTGCAAATGAGCACTTGAGCAGAAGAGACAACGTCCTTCCAGTTCTACTCAATGAGGAAGCAAGACAGCTTGCGATGAATAACCCCATGCTCTCATTTAAGCCTCAGCCCTTTTGGCTAGAGTAAGAATTTCCTTTACCAATCATAGAACTCAGAGTGGAAGAGGAAGGAATGGGGGCTTAAACCGGCCCATTTGCTCTCATTGTGGGAAGCCAAATCATACCGTGGATCGATGTTGGGAACTTAACGGCAAACCAGATGATCTTCCCGGAAAGGCAAAGTGACTTAAGCCCGCATACGCAGCTGTAGAAAAGCTTTTATTCCACCTGAGGTTTTTGATAAGAAGCAAGCATCGTCTACTTTAGAAAAAGTGCCGAACGAGATTCTCGAAGAATTCGCTCAATTCTACCTTAGCAAAAAATAAAGATCCGATGTCTCTTCTTCTCAATAGACCCACTCTGCCAATGCCGCAGGTATCTTCACACCTAAGTCAAGTAAGAACCTCCCTTAGGTTGTTGACTCGGGAGCTTCGAACCGCCGGGTCAACTGACGACTTCTCTTATCTTTCAAACGATGTCGGTAATGTTTAATAAGAAATCCTTGCTAATGGTGAAACTCTTCCTATTCAAGGAACAGGAACAGTCTCACTTCCTCCTCTTTCATGTGGTCAAGTTATGGGGAGTACAGCTGACAGGGACACCGACACGGTCTTGGACTGCGATAAATGGGAGCTGCTCATGAGTTCCATTCCAGCCCCGAGACGGACAACGGAGCGGGGAGGACTCGGCATAGTGACCAGTCGACCTGCCCTGCCGGTTCAGCTATCATATTCAATCAAAAGGGCTCCGTCACTCAATAGAGACGTTCGAAGGAGTCTCCCCAGGGGCCGCCCTGGAGCCCACCTCCCCATTGCATCCGGGCAAATCATACCATACTGCTCATTGATTGACTAGCGCACTCCCCCGTCCCTTTTCCTATCCACAGCAGATTCCGCGTGGAGACAAAGATTTGCGGGAGAGATACCGAGCCTCGTTAGATTCCTTGGTAATTTCCACCATCATACATACATAGGTATGTATGATTGACCGGATTCGTCACGGATTTCAACCTTCGGGTATTTAGTTCAACAATTCGGCAGATGATGCGACGCAGAAGATTTAGCCTCGTGCGGGATGAAGTAAAAGCACTTATTTACAAAAAAGATATAATTGATCAGCTCGTTTGAATTGTAAAACAAACAAAGAGTCAAAGGAATGTCCAAAGTGGCCTCGGCAGCGACAACAACAACTGCCGCAGCGAGGGTGGCTGGAGGGGAGCTCCGGTCCTTCTGCTAAACACCTGACTCAACACTTCCTGTGGATGACTCAGCCATCCTCTACTCATGTGGAGCCACAGCAGTCGTCACAGCCGACCTCTGCACGCATGAGACCATTGGCATTTTTATTTTTCGCTTCGGAAGAGGGAATTTCTTTTGATCAACCGAGTACCGAGCTCTACTGACTTGCTTTACTAACAGCAGCACCTGCCGTGGGCTTTACTGACTAACGAGTTATCTGACGGCACCTAAGCCTAGCTCCCGGAAAGAGATAGGTTTGATTCACGCCTGGAAAGAAAGAATCTTTCAATCTGCCTACTTCCTTCTCGCTACCAGCACGAGATAGATTTGATGATCCACTTGCTTTCTCGCTTGACTTGAGGATTGCTGTTTAAGGCTTCCTACCTATCGGAAAGAGAACGAGGAGTTTACTACGACCCTCGGAGCTTGAGCGCTTCGCTTTCCCTGAACCAGAAGTAAACTGCAACTTGAACCTAAGAGCAAGTTTACGAAGCGAGCCCAGAAGAGCGAGGGACTCTATCACAGCACCTATCGGTGATCAACTGGCATTCTCTCTGATCTCAAACTAAAGCTACAAGCGTTAGTTCACAGTTCGGCTAGCATAAGCTGGAGTTGTAGTAGGTGCCTTCCCCGCGCCCGTGTACACCTCATCAGTCGGATCGATATATTTTATATATCTGCTCGATATCGAAAGATGTATTATTTCTTATTTTTTTAGTTAGATATGTTTCATTTATTTATTATTTCTTAGTTTCACTTAAATTTGAAAGTCTTATTAATTTTATTTTTTTTTATATATTTATTTTTTTTTTTTTGCTTTTATATAATATAAATAAATGAAAGAATTAATAATATTATTGCTTTTTTTATATAATAAAATAATAATTCTTGTTTTTTTCGTTATCCCAAAAAGCCGGCGTTTCGAGACAATCAGTTAGTTCTCTCACGAAAGTAACCAAACAGAGCCTTATCTAGAGCTGGTCCAGTCAAGGCAGCGCATGTTCTCTCTGATCGTACGCTTGAGCTGTGCCTGTACGCCGAAGCTATAAAGACCCCGGAAGATTGTCTGATCAACAGCGCCTTGAACCGTAAGCCTAGAAGTCAAGCTTCCCTTCCCCTCCCCAACCCCTCCCAAGAACTGACGGACGGAAACGACCGAACAAGGAATTCTCTGTTCCCTCTGCCGCTTACCGAAAGCACCTTCACTTACAGAACTTGACTGACTTCATCTTCAAAGATGGAATTGAACACAAGGAAGAGAGATTCAAACCTTTATAGAAAAGGGCACCTTGACTAAAAAGCTATAGATAAGGGCCTCCCAGACTAGCCGCGGTTTGAGTTCGGCTTTAAAGGAAACGAGTTCTTATCTTTATCGCTCCCTTTAGGCTTTAAAGGAAACGAGTGTAGTAACTAAAATAATAACTAAAAAGGAGTCTTCGGAAAGAGTAAAGGACAAAGAACCAAGACTCGTGATCTGCGGTTGGTTTCTTCCCCCAGAACCAGAACTTCACTAGCGAAAAGCACTTCTCTCTGAGCTTATCCTCTGAATCTCTCAACTAGCACTTATCCTTTCCCGTCACTCTCTCTTCTCAAAGTAACCGTCCCGCAACTGAGCTTGCTTGCTTCTCGCTTTAGTTTGAGATCCGCTTCCGACTTCGCTTAACTTTCACTTTCCTTACAGCGCGCTTTCTCTCAGTTTTGAAACCGCCTTTCCCGAAGAGTGAATCAATCTTCACGCAAATAAAGAATAAATAAAGAGGGTTTCATCTAGGACTCGCATGGTGCTGGAAAGCCGAACCTAAAGATCTTTCACCTTGTTTTAAATGCAAGAAGAAGCACCGGAAGTCGAGAACAGAGAAAGAGCCGAAGAGAGAACAGAACAGACTAACCGATGTTAGAGTTTAGTTTACCAAAGCCACCTCACGAGCTAACCGCAAAGAAAGGTTTGTATACGACCGGCTCTAACTAACTTACCTTAACTGAAAAATGATCTGATCTACTTGCATTTTTTGCAACCTTCTCTCTACCTCTCGTACCTGTAACCGCTGACCTAAATCAACTGCTTGCGTAGCCCCCCCTGCCTCGCTTACTGACTATCCCTACCGCGTTTTCTTACTGCTTCACTTGGAGTTGGTGTTCTCTCATCAAGCGCCTTACCCGCCTAGCTTACAGAAAGTCATTCTTCCTACTTTCACTACGGTGCCGGCTTCTCTTCCCTGACGAGTGCCCAAGAGAACGAGTCGCCCTCGCAAGAATCCGCCCAAGCTGACCAAGAAAAGAAAGGAACATCAGACTTGTGTTCCTGAAATTCAAGGCAAAAAAACCGCTGTTTGCAACTTGAGTCCTTTTATGAACCGCTTGCTTGCAGGGCTTTGAGAATGAAAGATTTTATATTTTATCAGGCGTACCGCAAGAAGGATTTTCTACGACGCTGGAAAAGAAGGGACGCTTTCGCTAACCTAAGAGCGGAAAGAAAGAATGTCTAAGCCTAAAAAAAAAGTCACTAAACTCGAGATGGATTCTGTTCTCCGAGAAACTGAAACCAAATAGAATCTTTTTACTTTTTCTTGTTCCTCCACTCGGTAAGTTCAAGTACAACAAACCAAGGATGCTTGTTGATCTACCCTGCACCCGGGCTTAGAGGAACGAACTCTCTGATCAGCCCAAGAGACAGAACTAGCACTCCGCCCTATGAACTTACTTCACTTGCCACTGTCACCGCTCCCCGAAATGTTTATGAACCGTCTCGCCTTCCTAACCTGGAAAGATAGATTGATTTGTCTAATGCCTGTTCAGAACCACTACTGCTCCCGCTACCAGTCCCCTGTTCCTAGAAGTGGCCTTCCCCTATACGGAAAGGAAACTCTCTTTGGTCAAAGTCACTTGACTTGAACTGAAACGCATCGCATTCCACAACCGAACGACAGGAACTCTCTTTGATCTTCGGCACTTTCACTTTCCTTCCTCTGTCTCTTTTGAAGCTTGTTTATATTTGCTTGCTTTCCGGAAAATCAGTTTGATCTAAGCTAAGCCGAGTGCCCATCCACTGAATGACCTGTTTGCAACTTTAGCTCTACTCACGAGCCTAACTGAAAGATTTGCTTTTCCGGACAAGCAGTTTTCTCTAAGCTTTTCCGTTTGACAAGCGGATCAGCTCGACTACCGCTGTAACTAGACTGGCTGGACTTGCGGAAAGATTATCTAAGCTTTAGCAACGAAAAAGCATATATATTTACCTGCCGGAATAGATGATTTATTCAAGCCGCCATCCCAAGCTGGAACTGTACTTCACTTAACTGGCTTTCATTATGAAACCTTCCGAGTACCTGTGCCCGTAAAGACTCTATCTCTACAGCCGCCCCAAGCCTCTGATCTCAAAGTCACCATCGCTTGAACAATGATACTGAACTTACTTCACTTACGAACCTCTAACTCTAACGTGCGAGCGAACGAGCCTCTCTGCCCTTACAGAGCGAGTGGCCTTACTTCCTTCACTTACAGCTTGAACTGCACTTAGCCCTTCTCCCGCTTCCGGCCCCGGTACTCAAGCTGGACTTGTCTATTTTGCTATACCGGCTCGGGGATAGATTCACTAAGAAAACTCGCTTTCAACTGGCCCTGAGTCTCTGTTCCGCTTGACGCAAGGAGAGATTCTTTTATCCGCCCGTGCGAGCGAACGAGCTTCGGCACGGAAAGTAGGGATTTATCACCGCACCTGGTACAACACGCTTGCCCGTAACTGACCAAGAGCTTGTCCTGCCTGTAGACCTTGAGACGGGCTTCCCGTCACTAGAAGTCCTAGAAGCTCGGAAAGGTTCCTGCGACCGCTTACTTCAAGTATAGATTCTCTAAGCAGACTGCCCTAACGACTACCGAAAGAAAGACAAAGCCCAAAGCTCTCTCTTCAAAGCTCTCCGCCCCGGCAACCCGATAAAGCACTTTCTCTCTGCCGGCTTTAGCTTGCCGACTCAGACAACGGCGGGGCTAGATACGAAAGAACGGTATGAGAAAGATTGACTTCCTGATCGATCCGCCTTCCGAGCCCGTCAACTGACTGACTGCTTTCATATGGATAGCTTGTTTATTTAAAAGCGACTAACAGGAGCGTGCGAGTGGAGTGAAAAGCCTCCAAGACTGCTTTGGGTTCTTCAACCCGCTTTGACCTAGCGCTTTCCCCCGTACTTTCCCCCGCTTAAGAGCTAAACTGCCGAAAGAAAGAAATCATCACAGCACCCGAAAAGCAGGGAAGGGAAACGCTTACCGAACATGCCCGGCCCTAACTGAGTGAATTGATCAATCACCACCGCTACTTTGACTCGAGAACAGAAAGGAAGAAGCGGAACATTTAATATAAGCAATCACCTATGCCCTAACAGCTTAACCGAGTGTACCTTTAGAGCGACTTGCCCTCGAGTACAGGCTAACCAAAAGCTACAAGCGCACAGTTCGGCAAGCAAAGCAAACGGGAATCAATCAATCTTCAGGCAAATAAAGAATAATGAAAAATACGACCTTCCCTAATTTCATGAGAACTGTTGCTCTTAGAAGTCAAAGAAAGCCCTAGAGCACGGAACTAGAAGTCCTAGCAAGACCTTCTCCCCGTACCAGAAAGATTATCTTTGATCCGCTTTAACAACGGTTTGATAGAAAGAGCGAATAACCTGACTTAGATCAAGTGGTACGGTCCGGAAAGTCTCGCTTTGATCTCCTTTAGCAACGAAAAAGCTTTACCAACGATCAAGCTTTTAAACAAAGAAAGAGCGTATTCGCCTTTTTAAGCGTCGGTTTTGACTGAACAAGTGGATTTTATTCCTGTGCCTTCTGCCTTCCCAGGAAGGGAGGATTTTTTCAAAGCCGCCTTGATGAATCGAGAAAGAAACCTTCTCCAAGCAATCTATCACACCCTATTCCGCATTTTCTAGCTCGTATGACTAGCTTACTGACTTGACTTACGTAACTGACTTCAGGTTTAGTTTCCCGAAAGCAAACATTCCATTTTACCAAAGCCGGAAAGTAGGGATTTCTCTCTAAGCTGCCTTCCCGTAACTTTATCCAAGCTTCAAGTGCTAACCGCAAGACCTGCTTCCCGTAACTGGCCTGACTGAAACTAGAAGTAAACTGCGACTTGAAAAGAGTACCTCAACTGCTTGAACTACATAAGCTTCAAATCCCTTCCGTAACAGAAGGAGTTTATTCCCGAAACCAACCGACAACAGATACTTAGGCATGATACCATTAGGGCAGGGAGTTGACTACTGCCCAAGCTGTGACTGCTACACGTAACTTCTTGTTCCCTGCTTCCTCTGGACTGTCCTACTATCTGATCAGCCTAAGAACGGCTACCGAAACCAAAAGCAGGAAAAGCGAGTGCAAGCGCTTCTGCGGTTCAGGTGAAGGTTCAAACGTAGGAGCAAACGTAGGCTGAAAAGCCCTTACCCTTGCTAGTGCGCCCTTACGTTTTTCAGCAGCTAGCGCGCCCCTACGTTTTTCAGCTGGCTAAAAGTCTTAGGTGAAAGGCTAGGCTTAGTTTCAAGAAAGGAAGATGGATTCTGCTTTGAGCTCTTGAATGAACCGGGACTGCTCTTTAGCCATTTCCAGTAAGTGAAACGGAGGGCTTCCTCGATAGAAGCGTCGACTTAAGTACGGGGGCAGGGGTGGAACGCTTTCATTGGTGTTCTTGTTCTTGTTCTTGTTCTTTCCGTCGGCTTTACGACTTTCTGGTTATAAAGACCTCTTTTCTTCCTCTATTAAAGCATTATAGGAGAAAATGAGTCTTTATATATATATACTCATATAATAATTAATAAAAAACGAAAAAAAATGCTTTAGTCTCAGTAGTTTGCTTTCTGCCTTCCAACTAATAGCTGGTACTCAAAAAAATCCTTACTTCCAACTAGCTTCATTCTTGCTTCGCCATTAATGCTAGTGTAATACCAGCTAGTACGGACTAATACAGGAGAACACCTCTTTCTGACCGGCTTTAAGGTTGAAATACCTCTTCCTTCTAGCTTAATCCCTTGCTTCGCCAATAATCTAGATGGATAAAGACCTTCCTAGACCTAGTAAAGAAGCTCATCGACTTTCCTGTCATTAATACCTCTTCTCTTCCTTGCTTGCCTTGCTTTGAACTCTAATGCTACTGGCACTAAAGAGCTTACTTGCTTTTGACTATAATGCTGGCTTTCCGCTTTAAGACCAGACTACCTGACTACTCGCATTCATGAGCTTACTAGTCAACACACCCTTGCTTCCGACTCTTAAAGCTTAACTGAGCTCTCTAGCGCTGTAACTGAGCTCTACATATACTTTCTTTATTGCTTGGAATCTATCATGCTTAGTCCTTTGCCTCTGCTTCTGCTGTTAGTTAGTCTTTCCTTGGCTTTAGTGCTTGGCTTTCCTGTTCTTAATAGCTCTTCTTTCCCTTCTATTAATGACCTTAGACGCCTGCCTTTCCGCTTTTAGGCAGTTGTGGTTGAAGTTCCTTATCGAGACCCCATACCTCTATAATAATGGTGGAGTGAAGGAAAAAATCTTTGAGTTAGAAGGCTTCCTTGCATTGCTACGCTAGGCCGACTAGACCATATTTCATCAAAGGGTTGGTTCTCTTTAGTTTGGGGAATGGACCCCTCGGAGAATGCATTTCTATGGGGCTTAGTCGGGGAAGGGAAATGGCTAGCTCGATCGAGGGAAAACCATGTTTGGGAAGAGGCGACATTTTTTGCTATATATTAGTTGCATATATTAGTTAGAGTTCGGCATTTCATTGAGAGTTCGATCGAGTACCAAGCATGATAGGTTGTTGCTCGACCCAACAGAAAAGAGTAGCCTTAGCTTAATCTTTCTTCCTTTCTAGTGTCGTGCACAGTCTTTTTGGTCGGGATATGGCTGCGGCGTGGGTTCTTCTCCGTCTGTGAATCGTTTCTATCAATCACTGCATAGGTTTATTTAGATAGAGACGAAGGTGATGGGTGGCCGAATGATATCAATAGCAGGAGTGCACTACATCCCGCTCCACACACCGATGTTGCAGCCAATCCCTATCCCTATGTATAGGTAGACGCCGGACGAACAAGGTAAGGTGGTCTTTCGGTCCGCTAGCCCCAAAAAGGTAGTGTTGAGAGAGATGCTTCATTCGAAATGGCTATCTCAATCTGGTGCCTGGAAGCGGGGTTTTTGGGGGGTCGCTAGCGATTGGATGCCCCGGCAGAGAGGAATAAGGGATGGGGATACACATAAATAAGTTTAGGACCCCCTCTTTATATTCCACTTGGTGCTCCCTGCTGCAGGCACTGGCTCCAGTG